TCAGGAACAGATGGAACGCTTTATACTTCAGGAACAAGCATAAAGAAATTGATTATTTTTTTAGAAAAAAATAGATGGAAATACATTGCGTCCAATAGGATTTGAACCTATACTAAAGGTTTAGAAGACCTCTGTCCTATCCATTAGACAATGGACGCTTTTCATTCATTTTAATTTTGCTTCTTGTTTGAAAAAAATCGGATTGTATGTGAGATTTTTTTAGGAATTGTATATTTAATTCAATCATGCATTAATTATTAATTAATATACAGAGAATGAAAATAGCGAATATATAAGTAAGAGTTTTATAGCTATTCATTCTTTATATTTCTTCCTATTAATATTAATTAAGAAAGAAATATAAAGAATGAATAGCTATAAATTCGATAAGAGAGGGTCTAAAGCGGGTAGCGGGAATCGAACCCGCATCGTTAGCTTGGAAGGCTAGGGGTTATAGTCGACGTCGATTCAATTCAACATTTTTTTAACGTCTCTAATTCAAAACCGAACATGAAACTTTGGTTTCATTCGGCTCCTTTATGGAAGGGAAGATGCATAAATTCTGAGATCTAAAAGATGTGAATGAAAATTCTACCCATAACATCTATGTTAGCTTTTTGTCTGAATATATTGCATTCAAAAAGACTTGCTTTCTAGATGATCCCGTTAGAGTAAGATAATTGTAACAATCTTTCTAGTTCCTTCGTTCTTTAATTTCTATTTTTTTGAATCCTTAGGAAAAGTACTTTGTTCCCACCGAGCTAAAACAATATGTCGATGTCTTTAGTAAATCAAAGTCATCATTTCATAGCTATTTTGCTTCAATTTCTTCTCTATCAACTCAAAATTGAAGATTTAGTTACGGTTAGAAATACACTTTTATATCTTCCGCCATAGATCTTGATTCATAATTATTTAATTGGAAGTAGGAATCCAATTCACAAATTATGTTTCGCAATTTTAGAATCCAATTTTTCAATTTCGAATTGACCTTTGGATACAAATCACGAGAATTTCTATTTTTCCTCGAATAAGCCATTGAGAGGTAAAGGATTTCATCCTTTTAAGAAAAAAAGTTTTTAATCGGAATATAAATTAAACCGAGGGACCCCTTAACTATTAAGGGGATTAATAGAACGAATCACACTTTTACCACTAAACTATACCCGCTACAATATGATTATTGTATACAAATGAATCTTTTGTCGAACAGAGGTATTTAGCGTAATCAAAATAGGATCCTAAACGAATCATGAAAATTAGAGTGTTAACTTTATTTTTGTGTTCGCGGGATTAAATTAGGAAAAGATTAAATAACTAAAAAAAAATACGAATTTATTTCTTTTTACTGAAGTAATTTTGATAGAGACGATTCACTAAAATCATAACATAAAAATGCGTTGTGTAAGAGTCCAGAGTTTCTTTTGTTTATTATATATCTAGTTTTTATTATAAAAAATAGAAAATAAGGTAGTAAAAGCAAATAATAAGAAATGAGACTTTCGAGTTGTTTTAATTTACTAGCAAGTCTTTCCGTTTTTAAATCCGATAAAGAGTTTTATCTTTATCTGTCATTCGTTGTAACAAAAAAGGGCCTGGCTAGGTATTGGTATTGACCTAGCCAGCCGGGGCGTGGGAGTAAAAGAAAAGGGCCCCTTCGATCAAAATGAAAACAATTGGATCCTTTTAGCTCTTACTTTATCTAAATCTAAATTGAATTACTGATAAAAGTTATACACATCTAATCTATATAATAAAAAAATAGAAAGAAAGCCTTTTTTAATCTTTACTTTATGTGTAATGTAACATAGGAATTTGTTTTCAATTGGGAGAGATGGCTGAGTGGACGAAAGCGGCGGATTGCTAATCCGTTGTACAAGTTATTTGTACCGAGGGTTCGAATCCCTCTCTTTCCACCTCCCTCGATTATTTGAATTTTATTTATCTTTCAAAAATTTCAAATCATTTTTTTCATTTTATTCTTCACGTCCAGGATTACGCCCTGGATCATTAGATAGGAATCCAAAGATGAAGAGAGAAACAAAGAATATCACTACTGTATAAACGAAAAGTTTGAGAGTAAGCATTACACAATCTCCAAGATCATTTTTTGGGGAAAAGGGGGAATAGATCGTCTTTTTTTTATACCACATATCCTAATCCTATTTTGACATCACGAAATGAAGTGCTTTCTAGAAATAGAAAAAATTTAGAATTTATGAAAATTCTTTTGTCATAAGAGTCTTTCATTACTAAAATTGCATTTCATACCCAAAATTATCTATTTTAGAAGACTTTGATACTAATAGGATTAGTGTCTTTCACTGGCAAACAAAATGGGATGATTTAGATTTCTCGCGTCTAGTCAATAGTTTCTTTGAATTGAGGGTTCATTATTATGAGACTTATCTGATCCAATTGATAGAATTTTCGAAATAAATCCTGAATTTTATAGGATATAATATTCAAGATCTCAGCGAAAACTTACAGCAGCTTGCCAAACAAAGGCTAAGAGAAAAAAAAACAGAGGTATGACTGGCATAACATCTACAATCGGATTCAAAAAAGCATAGGCCTCCGGCAATTTGGCGAAGAAAAAATGACTCGAATAAAGAGCCGAATTAATACAGATCAAACTAAAGATATTAAGCATAACAGACATTTTGTTCTTGGAGATAATTGAATTTTGATTGAGTTATTGATATGAAGTCAAAAAGAAGAAAGTAAGGTAGAAAAAATTCTTCTTTGTCTTTGAATTCACCCAACCAAAAACCCTCCCATTCTCAAATGGAATAGAAGAAATTCGACTTTCATACAATATCTTAATTGAATTATATGTAATGATCAATAAATTAAATTTTATTCTATATATACACATATAAAAATCTTAGTAAGAATATAATTTCTAAATTCGATATTTAGTTGTATTAGAATTGACTATCAACTAATACCAGCATTATTCTTTATTAGTGTCGAATAGAAATTTTAATGGGGCGTGGCCAAGTGGTAAGGCAACGGGTTTTGATCCCGGTATTCGGAGGTTCGAATCCTTCCGTCCCAGACCATATTCCATTTTAAATCATCTAAATTTGATTAGAATAAGATTCTTGTGAACAATTTTCTATTTATGTTTAAAGGTCTAATATTGAATAGAATACAATTCTTATTTTTTTTTATTCCCATAGAATTTATCGAAATATTACTGAAATATTAAGTTAAACAAAATATGAAAATACGTATATAAAACTAGGAAATGCATAGTCTATATGTATATATTATTATTGCTCTATGTTCTATTTCAGTGAGAGTCGTTTTTCGTTGTGAAACAAAAATTTGAGGATTTCTTAAATTGAAAAAGGCAAATTTCAATATCTAAACCATATTTAACACAAAATATCTCTAAGATAGGAACTATTCTTTATAGCGATTTGAAAAAATAAGAATAGAAACAATAAGGACTCAAGTCTTCCCTCCCATCAGTCTTTTTTATTCATTTCATAAAAATAAACGACAAAAAATTGAAATTATTCTTTTTTTATTTATATTTTTAGAATATAATAATTTTGATAATTAAAAAAGAAAATCTTATATTTATACTATACAATAAAAAAATCAAATTGGAGTTACGTTGAATTCATGCTAAAACCTCTTCAGAAAAATTTCTATCCATCTATCTAGAAGAAAAGTGATAGAGTACTATGTAGCGAATGAACCAATGATTATTCACGATTCCATAATTGAATCAATTCCATACCGGTTCCAAATTAGAGAAATGTTATGGTAAAACTTCGTTTGAAACGATGTGGTAGAAAGCAACGTGCGACTTGAAAGACATGATCCATTGTGGATTTTTACATCCACCATTTTATATAAGAATGAAGGTGCTCTTGACTCGACATCATTTATTCTGTTTCACTACAAACCCATCGGGTTGTAATGGAAATAGTCGATGATGGAGCTCGAGTAGAAATTATTGATTCATTTCTCAGGGGCAAAGGTCTATGGTTAATGCCAATCAATAAATTGGAAGAACTTCGTAAGTATATCGTTGATAGAGAAATTGAAAGGGTTTCACGTTTTCAATCTAAAATAAAATTTGTTGGAATTAAAAAAAATTTTTCCATACAAAGTTTATTATATGAGAATCAACCCTTTCTATGATTCTTTATTAGAAATCAATCGCAAAAAAAGGTATGTTGCTGCCATTTTGAAAGGATTAAGAATCACCGAAGTTATGTCTAAACCCAATGATTTAAAACAAAGATTAAAGGATCCCAAAACAAGAAAAGATCTTTTCCATTGTTTCCATAATTGTACCATAATAAAAATTCAAATAGATTTGAAATAAAAGAAACAAAAAAGAGAGGTTTCAAGACCACTCAATAAATGAAATGCTTAAATATTTTCCTTTAAGCCGCTGGAGAGTTATCTAACTTGAGTTATGAGTACAAATGATTTTTTTTTTAAGGAAGTAAGAATAAAAAAAGGGGATTTCAACCATTTTTTATAGACCCATTTGTGATTCTCTACATTAAGTAGAACTCAAAATTATTTTGAATGAGCCGTACGAGGAGAAAACTTCCTATACGTTTCGAGGGGGGGGTTACTTTTTTACATCTATCCCAATGAGCCGTCTATCGAATCGTTGCAATTGATGTTCGGTCCCGAAGAGAAGGACGAGATCTTCGGAAAGTGGGTTTTTATGATCCGATAAAGAATCAAACTTATTTAAATGTTCCTGCTATTCTATATTTCCTTGAGAAAGGTGCTCAACCTACAGAAACGGTTCAGGATATTTTAAAGAAAGCGGGGGTTTTTAAGGAGTTTCACTCTAATCAAACGAAATCAAATTAATTAAGGAAATAAAAAAAAGAATAGATTAAGGCTTGTATAAAACTATATAGGAGTCATCACTTCCGTAACTTTTTCTTTTCTCTTTTACTCTATTCATGCCAATTAATTACTCTCCTATGTTCTATAACAGTAAAACCAGAATTTAT